TGATAACACTTTTTTAGTTAGGGATGGTAATGGTGACAGTTATTCTGTATATTTTGACATTGAAAATCATATTTTTGAGATTGACAATAATAGTTTTTTTCTGAGTGAACTAGAAAGCTTTTTTCCCAGTTATTTGAATAATAGGCCTAAGAGTAACAATCACTCCTATTATCATTACATGTATGATACTAAATCTAGTTGGAATAATCACATTAATAGTTGCATTGATAGTTATCTCCGTTTTGAAGTCAGTATTCATAGTTACATTTTCGATGGTACCGAAAATGACAGTGACAGTTACATTTCTAGTTTCATTTGTACTGAAGGCGTAAGCAGTAGTGAAAGGGGGAATTCTAGTATAAGAACTGGTGGTAACAGCCGTGATTTCAATATAAGGGGAAGATCTAATAATTTTGATATAAATAATAAAAAATACAGAAATTTATGGGTTCAATGCGAAAATTGTTATGGATTAAATTATAAAAAATTTTTTAGGTCAAAATTGAATATTTGTGAACAGTGTGGATATCATTTGAAAATGAGTAGTTCAGATAGAATCGAACTTTTGATTGATCCGGGCACTTGGGATCCTATGGATGAAGATATGGTCTCCACGGACCCCATTGAATTTCATTCAGAAGAGGAACCTTATAGAGATCGTATCGATTCTTATCAAAGAAGGACAGGTTTAACTGAAGCTGTTCAAACGGGCATAGGTCAACTAAATGGTATTCCCACAGCAATTGGGGTTATGGATTTTCAGTTTTTGGGAGGTAGTATGGGATCTGTAGTAGGGGAGAAAATCACTCGTTTGATCGAGTATGCTACTAATAGATCTCTACCTGTCATTATTGTGTGTGCTTCTGGAGGAGCACGCATGCAAGAAGGAAGTTTAAGCTTGATGCAAATGGCTAAAATATCTTCTGCTTCATATAATTATCAATCAAATAAAAAGTTATTCTATGTATCAATCCTTACATCTCCTACAACTGGTGGAGTAACTGCCAGTTTTGGTATGTTGGGAGATGTTATTATTGCTGAACCCAATGCCTACATTGCTTTTGCGGGTAAAAGAGTAATTGAACAAACATTGAATAAAACAGTACCCGACGGTTCACAAGCGGCTGAGTATTTATTCCATAAGGGCTTATTCGACCCAATCGTACCGCGTAATCTTTTAAAAGGCGTTCTGAGTGAGTTATTTCAGCTCCACGGTTTCTTTCCTTTGAAAAAAAATGCAAAAAAAAATATCGAAATAAAATGAAAATATAGATATAGAATAGAAGTGATTTCTATGTCTACCAAGAACTCCCATTTTTTACTAGGAATACCTGTTTCTTGGATTGAATTAGTTTAGTTAGAGTCGCGAACTTATAATAAACTCTTTAATTTTAATAAAAAACTCCTTATTTTATTAGAAAGATAGATAGAATATAAGGATGGGAGAATTAATAAAATTTCTTAAACTTAAGTAAGGTGGATTATCATACATATTCGTGTAGAAAGATGAATAGGTACACTTCATTTAGTTTTCATTCCTTGCACTTATTAACTACTTAATATTATTTATAATAGTTTATAATAGATATACTTAAGATATCTTTATAATAGGTACAAATATTAAATCGAGGTACCCATTCTATGACAGATCTTAACTTACCCTCTATTTTTGTCCCTTTAGTGGGCCTAGTATTTCCGGCGATTGCAATGGCTTCTTTATTTCTTCATGTTCAAAAAAATAAGATTGTCTAGATCCGATGGGACCAAATTTCAGCAATTTATTTCAACACGGAATCATAATACAGATATTTATTTGGTACAGATATTTGTTTTGTGTAATATGGTATGATATGCGCCTTTTTCCAAATACAAATGAAGGAATTATTATGCATGCAGATACATGATATCCGCATAAATGAAATGCATGTATATGCGGGTTGTCTGGTTAAAAATGCTCGGCGAATATTTTTCTATTTTATAATTGAAAGTCAATGTATCTAACCAATTCCTCCTAATGGTTCATATCAGAATAGTGCTAGTTGATGAAAGTTTTTTCGGCAAAAAGTAAAGTCAAATTTTTTTTTTCTCAATTCCAATCTAATGCAATCGGATATAGTATGAACTGGCGATCAGAACATATATGGATAGAACTTATAACAGGGTCCCGAAAAGCAAGTAATTTTTGCTGGGCCTGTATACTTTTTTTAGGTTCACTAGGATTCTTTGTGGTTGGAACTTCCAGTTATCTTGGTAGGAATCTGATACCTGGATTTCCATCTCAGCAAATCATTTTTTTCCCACAAGGGATCGTGATGTCTTTCTATGGGATCGCGGGTCTATTCATTAGTTCCTATTTGTGGTGCACAATTTCGTGGAATGTAGGTAGTGGTTATGACCGATTCGATAGAAAAGAAGGAATAATGTGTATTTTTCGTTGGGGATTCCCCGGAATAAATCGTCGCATCTTCCTTCGCTTCTTTATGAAGGATATCCAATCAATCAGAATGGAGGTTAAAGAGGGTCTTTTTCCTCGTCGTATTCTTTATATGGAAATCAGAGGCCAAGGAACCATTCCCTTGACTCGTACTGATGAGAATTTGACTCCACGAGAAATTGAGCAAAAAGCTGCCGAATTGGCCTATTTCTTGCGCGTACCAATTGAAGTATTTTGAAATGAACCGAAGGAAGAATGAGGGTTTTCTCCACATAATGGAAGGAACTTGCTAATTTCCTTTTTAATACAATTGAAGTTTCTTCAGAATGTTTCATTCGAGCAAAACATGTTAGATTCCATTTCCTCGTTCCTTTGGTGCAACGGCCCGCATAGAATAAAACAAAAGTAGGAGAACGTATATGGAACAACTATAATAAATATAAAAAACTATAAACTATAATAAAATAAAAAGTTTTAGTATGCGTATAGAGTCCAACTCAATTCTTTTATACTAGTCAAAAGTCTAATAAGTCTAATTAAGTATGAATTCATCAAATAAAATATCCGAATATGTATTTCGTAATACAGAATTCATCTTTTTAGGTTAGGCCTCAGATTTTGAATTGATGCCGTATTCCTGCGCTGCGGTCCGAATAATATTCGTTACTTCAAGTCACTTTTTCGAGTATTTATGGAAAGGAAGAAATGAAGATGAAATTCGTTCGAATTTGCCCAATTGAGATATCCGGAAATCCCATTTACTTATAATTTTTACTTATTATATATATATTTATTTTATTTTATATTTCTATATTTTTTTTTTCATCTGAAAGGGGATCCTTATTCTATTTCTATATTCCTTCTAGATCTAAGGACTAAATTCTTACACAAAAGTGGGAATAGATCTATAGGTTCGATACCTTGTTATAGAACTCGTGCTTTAGAGAAATATCAGATCAGATAGAGTTGACAAATGAAGCAGTTCATTAACAATTCACAGATAAAAAATGAAAAAAAAAAAAGAAAGCATTGACTTCCCTCCCATATCTTGCATCTATAGTATTTTTGCCCTGGTGGGTCTCTCTCTCATTTCAAAAAAGTCTGGAACCTTGGATTATTAATTGGTGGAATACTGGGCAATCCGAAACTTTTTTGAATGATATTCAGGAGAAAAATGTTCTAGAAAAATTCCTAGAATTAGAAGAACTATTCTTGTTGGACGAAATGATAAAAGAATACCCGGAGACACATATACAAAAGCTTCGTATAGGAATACACAAGGAAACGATACAATTGGTCAAAACGCACAATGAATATCATCTCCATATCATTTTGCATTTGTCGACAAATATAATCTGTTTCGCTATTCTAAGTGGTTATTTTATTCTGGGTAATGAAGAACTTGTCATTCTTAATTCTTGGGTTCAGGAATTCTTCTATAACTTAAGTGACACAATAAAAGCTTTTTCGATTCTTTTAGTTACTGATTTATGGATCGGATTTCACTCGACCCATGGTTGGGAACTAATGATTGGTTCGATCTACAAGGATTTTGGATTGGCTCATAACGAGCAAATTATATCTGGTCTTGTTTCCACTTTTCCGGTTATTCTAGATACAATTGTGAAATATTGGATCTTCCGTTTTTTAAATCGCGTATCTCCTTCGCTTGTAGTCATTTATCATTCAATGAATGAATGAAGAACTTATTTGATCCCCTGATATCAATCAAAAATGTTCTTCGCGTATAAAGAAAGCATTTTCCATTTTTCTTATTCTTTATACTTCTACCTCTTCAAGGTATTCGTTCTATTTCAGTAGAATTATTTCAGTACAACGGCAGACTCGCGGATAGGGAACTATACTAGCTACCTATCTAATTTATTGTAGAAATTCCGGGATCAATGATTGGATCATGCAAAATAGAAAGACTTTTTCTTGGGTAAAGGAACAGATGACTCGATTTATTTCTGTATCGATCATGATATATGTAATAACTCGAACCTCTATTTCAAATGCGTATCCCATTTTTGCGCAGAAAGGTTATGAAAATCCACGAGAAGCAACTGGGCGAATTGTATGCGCCAATTGCCATTTAGCTAATAAGCCTGTGGATATTGAAGTTCCGCAAGCTGTACTTCCTGATACTGTATTTGAAGCAGTTGTTCGAATTCCTTATGATATGCAACTGAAACAAGTTCTTGCTAATGGTAAAAAAGGGGCTTTGAACGTGGGAGCTGTTCTTATTTTACCCGAGGGATTCGAATTAGCCCCCCCCGATCGTATTTCTCCCGAGGTGAAAGAAAAGATAGGAAATCTGTCTTTTCAGAGTTATCGTCCCAATAAAAGAAATATTCTTGTGATAGGCCCTGTTCCAGGTCAGAAATATAGTGAAATCGTCTTTCCCATTCTTTCCCCCGACCCTGCTACGAAGAAAGACGTTCACTTCTTAAAATATCCCATATATGTAGGTGGGAACAGGGGAAGGGGTCAGATTTATCCTGATGGGAGCAAGAGTAACAATACAGTCTATAATGCTACATCCGCGGGTATAGTAAGCAGAATA